TCGTCAAGGAACGAAAAAAGTCGCAATTTGTCTCTCCCGCCCGGCGTGTGTGCCTACCAATTCAACAAGTAGTTTTAGTTGTTGAAAGGATTCCGGTGAAAAATGAAGAAGTACAAACAAGCAAGAAAGAAAGAATTCGATACGAAATTGCTGGTGGGTAATCTAACCAAATGATGAGGGATTCCTCGAGAAGTTAACAATTAGTTTTCATATTGAATGATTTGAAATTCTTCAAGGAAGAATGGGTTTGAAACATACACGAGGAAGGTTCTGGGAGCAATATCGGTTGTGAATCTCTTACGAACCAAGAGCCGTGTGAAGTAAGAATTTCATGCACGGTTCCGAATGAGCGGAAAGATCGGAAATCTTCTTTTCGACTCTGACTCTCCTATACCAGTCGTTGCTTTTTTCTCTGTTACCTCTAAAGTAGCAGCTCCAGCTTTATTTACGCGACTCTTCGGTCTAATTTTTCCACATCTATCTAATGAGTGGCATGTCGTGGTAGGATTATTAGCTACTTTTAGCATGATATTAGGAAATCTAATTGCCGTTACTCAAATAAGCATGAAACGTATGCTAGCTTATCCCTCTATAAGCCAAATTGGATATATTATGATTGGAGTACTTGCTGCAGACCCGGAGAACGGTTACGCAAGTATGATAACTTATACGTTTATTTATATACTCATGAATCTGGGAACTTTTGCTCGTATCACCTCATTTGGTTTACGAACCGGAACTGATAATATTAGGGATTACGCGGGATTATATACGGAGGATCCTGTTCTAACATTCTCTCCGGTTTTACGTTCACCATCCCTAGGGGGTATCCCTCCACCATCCGGTTTTTTTGGTAAACTCTATCTCTTCTGGCATGGATGGAAAGCTGGTTCGTACCCATCAGTTCTGGTAGCGCTCGTCGCAAGTGTCATTTCTATCTATTATTATCTTAAAATAATTAAATTAATGTTCACCGGGAAGAATGGTAGGAGCGATGCATCCACAACTTATATACGAAATTCATTAGTTTCTCCATCAATTTCAATCTCAAAAAGTTCTGTTGAAATAGCTATGATCATTCGTGCACTAGCATCAATCCTATCGGGTATATTGATAGATCCCATTATCGGGATCACACGGAATACTTTATTCTAGACTCACTTCTTGTGATGCGAACTCTTCTTCTTTCGAATGATTTTTACTAGAAGCCGGTTCTGCTGCCCCAACTAGTCTGTCTCTGCAATTTACGAAATAGTTCTATCTTCTTCGGTAATTGATCTTGACATTTTCCTATCTAGCTTGTATTTGTCTTTTCGCACCCGGAATCACTTGCTGGGAAAATGATCACCCGTCTACTACGGGGGAGATATAAGTATTTTCGCGCGACGCACAGCTGGGGTTGGGCAGTAACAACCCATGCTGCTACATCCAAATATTTAGGCGGAAAGAGAATGCCTATCTCTCTTGCCTCTTCGTATGGTATTATTTTATTGATGTCAAAAAATAGACTCTATGTAGGAAGAGGCAATCAACCACCCCTTTAGGATGATTGATTGCGGGCGAGAGTAGATTCGAACCCTCGGCCGTCGTCAGTATGAAGTGGAACCTTACCACTCCATGAAGAAGCAATGAGTGATGAAGAAGGTCCAGGTACTTCATCTAAACCTGACCTGAGTGGAGTCTCCCAGTTAGTAAATTTGGTAAAAAAGAGATGAAAATTCGGTTCAGCAGTTGACAGGCATAGAAATTCTTCATAAAATGGAGTTATGTTGGTGGGCGTAGCTACACCATTTCTCCCTGCTTTCGAAGAAGGGATAGACATACTAGACTCAAAATCTAGTATCGCATAGTACGTAGGTTCAAAATCCTACGCGAGGCGTACAGAGGTCTCTCATTTATGAGAGAAGTCTCTCGACTTCTTGCTTCTAACCATTGGTCGACTTCCATGCCTGTCTCCTCGGGTGAAGAGACACTGGAAATGTCTTTCTCGACTCGAGAGACGAGTGGGTCCCATTGCAGAGATATGTGAGGCGGTAAGGTAAGTCCCACCTCTTCTTCGTCTTCCCAAACCAAGACTGGGACGGAAAATCCTAACATCCGAAAGTATTGGAGCGAGACCCAATACTCAAGGAATAGTCTTACAAATATAAAGGATAAAAAGAAAACAAAAAAGGACGACTGAGACATGAGCGCGATTCTTATAAGAAATGATAATGTAAATGAGATGAACCAAAAATCTTAGTAGTTGGTTGCTTGGTGTCTCAAAACAAAAAAAGGATGGGACTCAAAATCCCATCCTTTTTTTTGTTTCCAAAGGACTCCAAATCCTCCGAATGGGACTCGAAATTCCACTCATAAGCCCAGCCCGTAAGGGCCATTTCTTCCATCTACCTTACCAATACCTTCATCTCGATCTTGCTTGATATTGCTTAATCCTGCCTTTAAGTCAGATATGAAAACCCCCATACCCTCTAGCGGTAGAGAAAAAAAGAACCATCAGAGGGGAGGGAAAAACCGACACGTCAAAGTTAATCAGCGCAAAATTTTGCGGATCCGTGGGGGGGGGGGGGGGGCTGAGAACCACGGAACATACCTCTTTGTTTTCGGGACTGAAAACCACTAATCCCAGTCGTCCTTGCTAAATTTGGATAATTATTACAATCCTCAACGGATTATCGCGCTATCGTCTACCTCCTCTTCTTCGGAGCTTTCCGCGCGGCAGCATGTTCGACTTGGGTTGCCTGGTGTAATTTCTGGAGTACATTACGGCAGGATCTTTCACTCGTACGGGCCGTCAAAGCCTCGATCTTTAAAGATTGGGCGGCTATGCTCT